GTCTCAGATTCAAGAAAAGATTTTAGTAATAAAAAGGAATCGGTAAATCTTGAAATGAGAGTCCTTCCACTCCACTACTAATGCCACTGTACTACTAATGTAGTGTCCGTTTACTTTACTGACTGGGTCTTGAATTAGATTGGATAGGGATAGGTCGGACAAGGAATCTAATTCCATTTTTAATTGTGGAAGGGAGGGTTTTTGTAGAAAGACTCATCAAAGTCTATGAGTGCTCCGGCATTTATTCAATATTAGTTAGATTGAATAGTATAAGTAAAAAATGATTTCTTTTCGGTAAACCCTAGAAAAAAAGTTAATAGGTTGTCTTCCGATTGTTTTATTTACAGAGACAATCGAGAAAGAGTAGGGGTTAAATCAAATGGGAGATAGAAGTATGCATTAGATAATGATCCATCTTGATTCTTTATTTATCTATATTCTATATTAATATTATATTAGAATTCTGTTCAATTTTAGAATAGATATCTATTTTACTTAATGAAATGGAGGGTAACAAAATAAAGCATAGGTTTTCTTATTTCTACCTGCTAGTAACATTCATTTCCTTAATACGTCCAAGGATGTTTCCAGATTTTTTGTTTGTGCTTAATGTTTTCCGATTATACTAGAAATCATATAAGGAACTTGTTAGATGTTATAATTGGATTTAGTGGATTCTTTCGTCAATGGTGTTTGTTAGGCTAGAATCCCTTTTTGACTCTATGCCAGCGATTCCACTATATTATTAGTGAATAATAATGAAATAATTCCTTCATATTGATAGAGATAGGGGACATAATTGACATGGATATTGTAAGTCTCGCTTGGGCTGCTTTAATGGTAGTTTTTACATTTTCCCTTTCACTCGTAGTATGGGGAAGAAGTGGACTTTAAAGGTATTACTATTTGATTGAGTTGAGGGATCAAACTCAAACTGTATCAATTGTTTTCTAGATTAGATGGTTCTGCAATTTTTTGAATGGAATTAATCCTTTAATTCCATTTCGAATTGGGAAACAAGATAGGCATAGTGATTGTCTAACAAGATATTACACATAATAACATATTCTCATTACCTTAGGCGAGTCACATATTACATGCTTACTACTTATTTTATATTAATTGAATTCTTTATTATTAATTATTTTTTCTTTTTTTTTATATATATGATACCGAGATTAGTCTTGAGAATAATAAGAAATCTATAAATTCGAATCGAAAGAATAGAATAAGAGTTGCCTCTTGATTATTTCAGATTGATTGGAACCAATACAAATCAAATACATGAAACAAAGAAAAAAAATTGGGACGCTATATTCCATTACATATATGTGATTGATATTCTATATGTGATTGATATTCTATATATATTAAACCTCTATCTTTATAGAGTAAAACTTTATACACTACAATAACAATAATAGAAATAGAAAAGATAGTCTGGTAGAAAGAAATAGATTTTTTTTCTTTCTACCAGACTATCTGGTTTCATAGAATATTGCTGATTCCAGTCCGATCATTTCATTTAAGACTAAGACACGAAATTGAAATCCTTTTGAATTTTGATTTCTTCAATCATTGTTGATAAAAATTAAGAAGTAAATTTAATCACTTTGACTTACAGTTTTTACGTAAATTATAAGTAAAAAGGCAGTAGGGACTAGAATGAACAGTGCAGTAGCAATAAATGCGAGAATATTTACTTCCATAATCTCATCGTTTCATTTCTCTTTAATTGGCAATAACTCGGGATTTAATCCCATAGAGATGATAAATGTCGGTAAATTCAATGGAATAAATTACATCTCGATGATATCAATCAAATCGGATCAATATCATGAATAACAATATCCGAGCTATAAAATGGATTCATTGTCGAGAATTGAATAGTATAACATAGGAAGATCTTTTATCCATAGCGAATTCAAAATAGGATTCCTGATCCAATCAAGAATTCCTTGACTTTATTTATGATTCCTTTTATTGATATTGAATTTTTTTGTTATTTTTTTTTTATTGTTCTTTCTTCGGTGGAACCCTTACCTTAAACTAAAAAAAAAATTATTCATTTCCTCATTTCAATAAGAGAAAGGGAATCCTTGTTTAATCTTTGCTTGGATTAGTAATAGAGCACATCTATCAAAAATTCAATGTGAAATTTGAATGATATAGATTGTTCCAAATTCGAATAAAATAATTAGTAATTGAAATTAGTACTTGAGGTTACACAAAATCGGAGCCAGAAAAGGATATACTATACTTTTCAAAGTAGTCTATCAAAATCAAAGTAACTATGTTCAATTTATTTTGTATCATGCAAATTCCATTTGTATGTGTTCGCAGTAAACATATAGTACTATATTCCATTGCACAGATTGGGAAGAATCGAAAAAAGCCGGATCCAGTAGTACGCTATCTCTTTCTCTTGAAATCCTAAAAATGACGCTACTAATACTAATAATTGTACTAATCCACATATATTGCTTTCTCATCAATCAGTAAATCAGTATTACTTGAAGAAATTGAAATTCTTATATTGATATTGGTTTGATAAGAAATGTGAAAAAAAAAAAGAAATAAAAAAACGAGGGATCCCTGTTAGGAATGAAATTCTGTTATTTTTATTCCTTTCACATAAAATGGAGAGATGAATTGATGGATTTTTGTATTTTTCGTGGACTTGTATCCACCGGGACTGACGGGTCTCGAACCCGCAACTTCCGCCTTGACAGGGCGGTGCTCTAACCAATTGAACTACAATCCCAGGAAAAAGTGTACAGCATACATATTCTGACGATTTCATGCAAACCTTTCTTTTCAATTTCCATTTTCTAGTAGAACCGTTGTGTTGGAACTGACATAGGCGGGACTGATATATTGATATCTGCATGGATATCCACTTAAGCGAAATCGACACGGATTACTAGTAATCTTTTCATTATTACCAAATCGATTGAAAATAAATCTTTCAATGAAAAAGAAAAAGTCTTTTTTTTTTGATTTATTTTACCCCTTTTCCTTAGACTTTATACTTCCGGGATCCTGATAGAAATCTAGCTCATTAGCAAGATCCGAATTTGATTTGTGGAAAAAATGCTTAAAAATAGCAGTAATCGTGTATCAGATTTTGATTCTTCCGTATCAGCGCATCGGGCATTTCCGGAGAACAACAAATGGTTGCTATATCATTTCATGGCGAATCGGCGAATTATTGGGCCGAGCTGGATTTGAACCAGCGTAGACATATTGCCAACGAATTTACAGTCCGTCCCCATTAACCGCTCGGGCATCGACCCAGGAAGAAAAGAATCAATTTCAGTCTTTATTGATAATCTATGATCAACTTCCTTTCGTAGTACCCTACCCCCAGGGGAAGTCGAATCCCCGTTGCCTCCTTGAAAGAGAGATGTCCTGAACCACTAGACGATGGGGGCACGCTTACCCGATCGCCATTCTACTATGTTAATAGTATACAGTTAATAATATACACATTTTTTTGAAATTGTCAATATATATGACTCGATCAGAAGGATCTTTCCGTCTTTCATAATTCCATAGAATTTTTAAAAAAATCATTATTTAGATTTATAAATTGTTCATTCCAATCGAAACTCTATAATTCTAAAAAAAAAAAATAAATAGAAAAATCAATAATACGAAGGAAGAGATAGGGATCAACAAGTTATTGAAAATTGTTTTTCAATAGGAATTTGGTTGAGGGACAAATTGAATCCATTTGTCAATGATTCGGTGAAATATCTTGGATCTATATTGAATTGGTGGGTACATGTCTCAATCAAACGAATTTTGTTATGATGATAATCAATTCCATTAGAATCAGTTTTGAAATAATTCATTGCATTGATATTTATTTATCAAATCCAATATCAATAAACCATTTTACCTATGTTATACTTACTGGGTAAATCCAATTTTTTGTTCCTTAATGAGTCACTATGCGAATAAAATATATCTATATTATAATCTCATAGAATAGAATAAGTATATGCAGTAAGAAATATATGTACTATAGACTCATAGTGGCTAATTCCTTATTCAGGAATTGAATCAAAGGGGGCCCTTTTAACTCAGCGGTAGAGTAACGCCATGGTAAGGCGTAAGTCATCGGTTCAAATCCGATAAGGGGCTTTTTCTTTTTTTCATAAAACTCCGGCGATAGTATTCATATTGGAAGGAAGAATAGAGAATATTGTTAATGTTTGTAATAAATAAAAAAAAAAAAATAAAGAGTCAAAGTAAGGAATCATAGAATTTCATTAGAAAATAGAATTATTCTAATACTAATAAGTTATCATTCTAATGAATTAGAATATAGTAATTCTAGTTCTAAAGTGGAACATTTTTTTTATTATTTTATTATAATGAATAAGGATAAGCCATTTCCGTCGGATATCCCTATTTTCTATTATTCCAATCAAAAGCCATTTTGATTTTTTAAAAAAATCAAAAAAGTAAGTGGACCTAACCTATTGAATCATGACTATATCTACTATTCTGATATTCAAATTCGATAGAGATGAAATTAGAACAGTGGATCTTTTTTTATTTCATTTTCATATTTTTTTGATTTGGACTACGTAAGAATCTGTCGATATTTCCGATTAAATCTTCTTGTTCCTATCCTAGAGGAAGAAAAAATTGCTATTCCCTTCCTCCACGTAGAAAGGTTTATTCCAAGTCTCAACATACAAGCCATTTTTTTTAATATCTTTCTTTGATTTCCGAACACAAGAAAAGATCCATTTCCATTAATATATTTATTATCTATTTATTATTTATTTCTTTCTTATTTAGATATATAAGGTTATATATATCTAATCTATCAAATCGTGGCGTCACGTATCAAATATTTTCATATTGATGCATACGATATTTTTTTCCGACAATGGATGGGTGCGAGAAAGATACTTTCACTTACATTCTCTTATTATTAACAATATTAAATAATAGGAAACGCATTCGATTTTTTCTAACTAACA